AACATTTTTTCTATTTATTCTACATATTTCTATTTAAATATTTTTATTATTATGTTCTTAATTTCACTATTTCTAAACGATCTAAACAGAATCAAAAATATAGTTGATTTCGAAATGTGTGTTTTTTTTTTCAATTGGAAATTCCTAATAACTAATAAGAATAATACTTATTAGAACCTAGGGCAGGTATCATGTCAATTACGGAATACTTGGTTTGTTGTAACACTCCCGAAAAAACAAAAAAAAGGGGGAGGGCCATTGATAAGAACGGGAAGGAAGAAAGCGAATCGGGATGCTAATTCCTCATCCTCAAATCTGTCCTTCCCAGGGGTTAGTGTCTCAACGAATAAGTAATTGTAGGAGTGAAATATTGATATAATTCGAAAAAGCAAGTCCCCGGAAGAAATAAAATACGTTTTTTTTATATTTCATATTTATAGGATTACACAAAGGGATTCGCAAATAAAAGCGCTAAGGCTACAACCAATCCATAAATTGTTAACGCTTCCATAAAAGCTAGACTAAGCAATAAAGTACCTCGTATTTTTCCCTCCGCCTCGGGCTGTCTTGCGATACCTTCTACAGCCTGGCCCGCAGCAGTACCTTGACCAACTCCAGGTCCAATAGAAGCAAGCCCGACAGCTAATCCAGCAGCAATAACGGAAGCGGCAGAAATCAGTGGATTCATGATAAGTTCCTCACACAAAAATCAAAAAATGGTTAATGATACAATCATCCAAGTAATTATGATTTAATTATTCCACCAAAAAGATTCATCCAGACGAAATAACTAACAACTGCCAATTGCAGTAATGGACTAATATTATTGAATCATCATAACTACTTATATTATATAGCTCTTTTTTATATAGCTTTTTTAGTTTCTATCGACGGGATTTTTGTGAATCCATTTCTTTGTTCTGAACCATTAGTTGAATTCTCGTTCTTTTTATTGATTTCATCTTTTTATTCATTCAATTCACAGTTACAGACGAAAGTAAAAGACTTCTATATGAATCCCCATCTAAATTCATAGTAGTAGGGCGGATTAGATATATCTTTAGTTCATATATAACTAGTCAATATCTAATATCACATATACACGCCTTTCTTCCATAACGTAAACCAACTATTCCTATCTTAGATTCATCGGATTCTAGAATCATTTTTGAAACGTGCAAGAGTTGGATTCTAGCCATTAGATTCCATATACCCAGGGTTTACCCGCCCTTACTAACCAATTTATTTTTTATGAATTTCGTTTTTTCAATTCTTATTCTTCTTTTCCTTTTTTTACAATTTCCTAAATAGCGTACCTATTACTGTAGATGTCTATTTGCCGTACATAGCGTATTTTTTTCATTTTTATATTCCCTAAGTCGACTATCTTGAGTCACGTATAGATTATCTTGGCCTAAGCTAAAAAACGACTATTTCGAAAACTCGTCAATGATGACCCTCCATAGATTCGCCTATATAAGCCGCGGCTAAGGTTGCAAAAATAAGAGCTTGAATACCACTCGTAAATAATCCAAGGAACATGACGGGTATAGGAACCACTAAAGGTACTAAAGAAACAAGAACAACAACTACTAATTCATCGGCTAATATATTTCCGAAAAGTCGAAAACTAAGTGATAAAGGTTTTGTGAAATCTTCTAAGATGTTAATGGGTAAAAGGATGGGAGTTGGTTGTATATATTTACTGAAATAACTTAATCCCTTTTTGCTAAGACCCGCATAGAAATAGGCTACTGACGTGAGTAAAGCTAAAGCAACGGTAGTATTTATATCATTCGTGGGTGCAGCTAATTCCCCATGAGGTAACTGTATGATTTTCCATGGTAAAAGAGCCCCTGACCAATTAGAAACAAAAATAAATAGAAACATAGTTCCAATAAAAGGAACCCATGGACCATATTCTTCTCCAATCTGGGTTTTGCTAACGTCTCGAATGAATTCAAGGACATATTCGAAGAAATTCTGACCATCATTTGGAATGGTTTGTGGATTCCGAACAGCTATACTAGCTGAACCTAATAAGATAGCAATAACAACCCAAGAAGTTATAAGTACTTGGCCATGGACTTGAAAACCTCCTATTTGCCAATAGAAATGTTGGCCTACTTCCACACCAGATATATCGTATAACCCCTTTAGTGTGTTGGTGGAACATGATAGAACATTCATATTGCCCTCTACAGAAATAGAACTTGAAAGGGAATTATTTTGATTCAACCGTCTCTTTTTCCACTTGATTAGTTGAATTCTCTATTTTGGATACTAACTAATCACAGAATATCCCCAGTAATTTTGATCTCTTTTATGCGATTCAAGAGTAGTAACCGATTCCATAAATCTATGGAGTTCAAAAAAGAATTTTTTTATTTATCTTATTATTAATCAAGGATTTCGTATATAGCTAGAACGACCCTCACAAATTGCGAATACTAATTTGTTAAGAATTAATCGGATTGAAGCTATAGCGTCATCATTTGCT